TTGATAGGATTCGATTCATTTTCATAATAAACAAAAACAAATAGGATTGATTATGTATCAAAATTGCATCACTACATCGAAGGCTTTTTTGTAAATATATTGAGTTGATAGCTTGGTACCCAAACAGTATCAATGATTGTGATCCTCATTGTGTACATAATTCGTGTTAGGATCTACCAAAGAAATTGTTGGGGTATAGGGCATATAACAAAAGAGTTTCCATTTCATTTCGATAAAAACAAACATAAAAGAAAAAAAGAAAAAGCAGACAGGAACCGTTTGATTCTCTAAGCAAGCTGGTTTTGAGTTATTGTTTCAGCACCCTAATTCTCTTGTTGGCTCGGATACCATGAAATCAAATCGAGAAAAAGACCTTAAAGAGAGTACAGAAAGAAAACCATTTTCAAGAGACAAACTCCACCAGTGAATCACTTTCCTCCTCTCTTCTTTTCTTCATTCCATGCATTCCTCTTTCTTTGAAAGAAGTCAAAAAAAGAATCTAACGCTAATAGGCGGAAGAAGAGATTCCCAGCTACTGACTCTAATAAGATAATAGCCGTACCGCAGAAAGAAGGTCAACCTCACCCCAGGTAATCACCGCTTTCTTCCCCTCAGGTCAAAGAGTAAGAACTCGCTTTCGAGCTAACCTGGAATGGAGCTACCTGCCAACAAGCAACAAGAGTTCTCATTCAAGGCAAACTAAGCATTCGTTCGGAGTTGACAAGGGAGAGGAGCGAAGCAGCTCGACCGAGTTGACGAGGGAGAGGGAAGACTTTCCTATATTATGTTCTGATGGATAGGCTGGCTGCACTCCCTTTGATGAGGTAAGAACTGTTCCTTTTGATTCAATTGCAAGAAAACAACCTCTTTTTAGAGTTTGATACGAACACTAAGCCAAACAGTCTATTTATACGGATTCCTCAAAAATGCAAAAATAGACTATCATAATATATGACAGAAGCATCACCATCACTCTGTCTGTAGGCTGTTGGATGCCCTTCTTCCTGGCAAGATCAGATCAAGAATAGCCAAAGGCTAGGAAAGCACAGTCAGACTAGTGCCACGCCCAAAGCACCAAGACTGCTTATTCCGCTAAAACAGTAAAGAGACAAGACCTCTTATGCGCCGGAAAAGTAAGAAAGTCAAGTGCTAACGTGCAGCTCCCATTCCTCCACCAAGAGAAAGCCTAAGAGAAGACCATGCTACCAGTCCTAGCTGGCACCGAAGCCAAGGGAAAGCATTTGAACAAGAGGAATGAAAGAAGAGCTTATTCGTATTCAATGCGGGACGACCCAGCCTCCCAGATCCGCATCAGCGAGTGGTGTGACGACGACCAACTTGATTTAAAATAACGATTTGAATGTAATGACTCGGGAAAAGAGAGAACAAGCAGAACAGCTTTCTCTTTTATATGATATGAGAGGACGGCTGCCACTTCCTTATTACCATTTAGACAATCTCCGATCCTTACTAGACGTCATAGGGGTCAGGAGATTCTTATTAGTGGAAAATAGCCCTAGCTAGATTCACTCCCGGTGAAATAGCTGCTACGCCCCTTGGTCCCGAGCGTTTGAACTAATCCGAGTCTCTTGAGCTCTTTATGGCAGCTAGTCTAGATCGATTCCTAAGAGGATTGGAAAATCTTTCTTTGTTAAGACAGAGGAGAGATTTGAAATTCTAGAGAAAAGCAAGGTTTGGAACCCCCTAACCCAGACCAGGATGCGCCTTTCCCCCTAAGCCTAGAAGCAAGTCAAGCGGTCAGAAAACCCATATCCCTTTCGTGCGTGTTTTTTTGATGATATCGTTTTCTAAGATAGGACAGGTCAGGGGCAGGTGTCTTCGATATGCGATATCCGAGACTCTTTCTCAAGTAGGTATGAGATATCCGGTATGCGATGCGAGATGCGCTTTCCGAACAGGCTATATTGCTTTATATCTCTGTCCTTTCCGTCCTCCCGGGCTGGGCTCTCGCGTGTCCGGGGTCCGATCAGATCAACCAGCGACCGGTTTACAGAACAAGGAGTTAAGCAAGGGCCAGGAGATTGATAGAAGAACCTGGCCGAAGCTTGACTAAAAAGGGCTTGTGTTCAACTCCGCGGGTTGGCTGGTTGGAAGGGATTGCTTTCTGCCGTCTGTTTTTCCCTTCGAGATCTTCTCTTAGCAAAGTAGGTTCAAGTCACACTTTTGGCTTGCTACAAGCTGGGCTCAGGGACAGCAGTCAGCCGCTTCCCCTGTAGTCGTCAGCTCGTTCTTGACAGATCCGATCGGGTGTTCATAATCTGGAGTAAAAGGATTCGAACCTTTGCATGCCGGTACCAAAAACCGATGCCTTACCACTTGGCTATACTCCATACGGCCTTGTTTTGGACGGTAGAACGGGGAGAGGGGGAAGGGAGAAGCAGGGCTCGAAGAACGAGCCGAGCCGTGCAAGAACGCGGGGATATAGCAAGTAAGCAGCAAGATTCTCTCTTGTTGACCGACTACAACAAGCTCGCGACTC